CGGGGCAAGTGTTCGGATCTATTATGACATATCCGTGAGGCGCTTAATGGACCTTTTTTTAATCTTATAAAAATTTTCTGGGTTTTGAATGGATGCCAATTTGTTTTTTGGTAACTTTTTGGTAACATAGGGTATTCATATCGCAATTCGAATTTCCTAAAGGGAATTACTTTATGTCTTACGTAAAACATATTACTATTGCTCGATTCCAAACCGCGGAATAGTCATTAGTCATTTCTAAGAGACATCCTAGTAGTTCTATTTAGCCATTTGAAGGTCTTTTTAATAGCCGAAAAGAAAAATCTAGTCTCTCTTTTATCTGGATATTGTTTATCCCTACGAAATACCAGACGAAACAGAACGATTTTAGAAGGGATATAATGAAATTTTGTGATTGGTTCTTCCTAGAGAAAGGATTCTTTTATTTGTATTTGACTGATAGATAGAACAAACAATCAATTATAACAAATATAAAAAATTAGAAACTTAAACTAAATAATATTATAGTAATTAAAAAATTAGAATAAACTAAAAAAAGTGTTTTTATTCGAAACGCCTTGTGATCTTCAACCAATTCTGTGCTTCAATATAATTACCCGGAGTAAGCGCTAGAGCTTGTTTCCAATATTCGGCAGCTTGATCGAACCAAGCCTCCGAAATTTCAGAATCTCCTTGTCGAATGGCCTGTTCTCCTCGGTCGGAATAGGTGGGTAAATTCCTTCCCTTAGAACCGTACTTGAGAGTTTCCGACCTCATACGGCTCAACGGTCAAGTTCTTTTGGTGTCCTTTTTTTTTAATCTACCATATCTAATTGAATGAGATTTCTCATGGATCTATCCCATTTTTTCTCTCGCGTTAACCAAAAGAAAAAGAGGTTATGAGTTTTAAACTTTAATTTTTCTTACTAATTTAATCAGTTTTATCTTTTCTCCCACCTTCATAAAGAAGATACTTTTCCACTATCAACTATCATTAGAGTTTTCTAAAAAGGTAACTATCTCGGTTTAATTTTAATATATAAATTATTATAGAATCCTTGAAAAAGATTTTCCTTTACTTTATAAGAAGGAAAAGGCTTACCATCTTTGGGATCTGATCCTACACCGCTGCTCAATACCTTAGGGGATCAACTCTATTACATAAGTTGATTCCTAACTTTTATTTCATATCATGACATAAATAAGCAGCTCTTATTGTATCGGCCCAAAACCTCGCGAATTGATCTTTACGGTGCTTCCTCTATCAATTAGATCTTTTATCCATCGAATAAAAAGTATCTAGGCATATCTATTTCTTCATATTCATACTCCAATTTTTATGAAGTTTATTTCTTTGCTACAGCTGATAAAAATCGTTGTTTTGGACGATACATATGTAGAAAGCCTATTTTTTTTCTAGTATTTATTAATAAATTTTCTCTTTTTTTTTTCCTTTTTTATTTCTATAGTGGAGATAGTCGCACGTAATGACAGATCACGGCCATATTATTAAAGGCTTGTGGTAAAAACGGGTTTCGCTCTAGTGCACGAAAATAATATTCCAAAGCTTTCGTATGTTCTCCGTTTCTTGTGTGGATAAGGCCTATGTTATAGAGTATATAACTTCGATCGTAGGGATCAATTTCTAGTCGCATAGCTTCATAATAATTCTGTAAAGCTTCTGCATAATTTCCTTCGGATTGAGCCGACATCCGTTACGGTCGTCATTCGATTCAAAAAATCTCCGTTTCAGAACCGTACATGAGATTTTCATCTCATACGGCTCCTCCTTTATGTACATAATGAGACTAATACATGGAATAAAAAAAGATTGAAATATTCTCATTATAAATTGAATGGGGCTGGTGTTTTTACAAGAAATATCTAACCAACCCTCTTGGAAAAGATCTTTATTTAACATCAAGTATGTTGGTACTAGATAAAAAAAGGGTGACTCCAGCAATTTCTTTGTCTTAAACGCCTCTTAATTTTCAGGAATTAGTCACTTCAACAGTCTTCGATGGTTATACGGGTATCCAAAACACGAACAAGATGGATATTTGTTGTCCCAACCATTCTTGTTAGTCCTGATCCTGATAAGGAAAAGGGATAATTTATAACAAAGTTTTTGTGTTGTTGATTTCGAGGAGTCGTGCTTCTTCCTCTATGCCTCCTATTGGTACTAGTGGAGTAGGTTTGACCTAACACAACTATAAGGGTGTAGTGTAACCTTTCGCTCAATACTTTAAAATCTACAATTGAAGCATTTGAGGTTGCATTAATCGGGGATACACGACAGAAGGGTTTGTTTTATTTACAAATTCCACCTTCAACAAGCGTAGATTTATTTCAATAATTTTTTTCTTTATATCATATCCCGAATAATATAATAATTATGCGCCAAGAACACTAAGGGCGGTAAAAAATAGACAGAAAATAAATAAATAAATTAAAATTAAATTATAAAATTAAAGAAAAATATAAAATAACGAAATAAAAAATAAAATAATCAAATCGCACCATCTCTGTAATAAGCGAATGCCTCTTTCTCGCCCGAAGTTGTCGGAATTATTCGTAATAAGATATTGGCTACAATTGAAAAGGTCTTATCAATAAAATTTCCATTTATTCGAGATCTAGACATAGGCAGAAATTCATTCTATAATTTCTTTTAATTACCTTCGTGAGAAAATAATCCCACAACCAACGGAATTTTACAGTACGAAATAACATAAAAAAAGACTCATTAAAATGAAACTTATACTCAAATTCTTTCTTTTTTATATTTACAGGAATCGATGAAAACTTATAAATATTTGAAGGCGATTATATTTCATCCAAATGTAAATATAGTAGTATTAAGAATATAGGAAAATATTTCTATTTCATCAAGGTTGAAGAATCAACGAATTTATCCTAATCTGTAGGATAATTCGAGAAGTTTTGATTAAATCGTGATTATGATACAAAGAGGAAAAAGAATCAAATAATCGCTCTATGATGGATGAAAATAGAATAACTGTCCCTTTTGTGTTGTGTATATGTGTATATAACGGGTATACGCTATACAATCAAATATAAAAATTCCGGGGTCGTTTCATGAATTTGGAATAAATCTATGGGATAAGGGATTCTTGTTAAAAGATCTAAAATTGGAAATGGAAAGCAAATTTATAATTTTTATGAAAATAGAATAATAGTATAAACTAAATAGAATAATGATCTAAGGGTAGCCATTAAAGATAGTATAAAAAAATGGATCAATCAGTGGAAGTTGTTCCAATTGAGTGATTTAATCCGGTATAAAGATTCGAAAAAAAAAGGAGTGCCATCTTCGTAAACATGAATAGATACCTTTATTTATTGTTTTTAACAGTTTTTCCCAGAAAATTATCTTTATCCCCTAGCCTCAACTAAGGGTTTGTCAAAGTTTTTCTATTTTTATAGTTAAAATATCGTAGCGTATACGCACTTATCCAAAAACCTAATATGAATCATTATTCACTCGGTTTATGAACCTTTATGATTATTGTAGGAAAGATGGCCGAGTGGTTCAAGGCGTAGCATTGGAACTGCTATGTAGACTTTTGTTTACCGAGGGTTCGAATCCCTCTCTTTCCGTACCCTTCACTTAATTCACCAATGTTATTGACCGCAATATAATATATCAAATCAAATAACAAATAACAACGGACACCATTATTCCAACAATTAGGACTTTCTTTGATATGGTTTCGCTATTCCTAATTCCAATTTCTGTGGTATGTAAAATACTAGAAAGAATGGACAAGGAATGAGGATCTCCCTATCAATCTATGATACATGAATGGGAAAAAATACCCCGATAACCTCCCTTACCTCGAGTCTCTTTAATATGGGTGAAAAGGAGGGCAAAATTGTCCGAATCCTTCTTATTTTACTTAGGTTTAAGTCTGACGAGAATAATATTCTACAACTAGCAATTCATTTATTTTCAAACCGACCCATTTACTATCTAGTATTTGATTGACTGATCCTTTATATTGGAATGGGTGAAGAGTCAAATGTTTTGGCAATTCCTCACGGGAGGATGAATCAAGATAATTTTGAACCAAAGACTTAGATTTTTGTTCATCTCTCACTGTAATAATATCTCGGGGTTTGCAGCGATAACTTGGTATATCTACTATATCACCATTAACTAAAATATGTTTGTGGTTAACCAATTGGCGGGCTTGAGGAATAGTCGAAGACATACCTAATCGAAAAAGGATGTTATCCAACCGCATTTCAAGTAATTGTAGTAAAACTTGACCTGTTGACCCTTTTGCTTTTCCGGCAATGTGAACGTATTTAAGTAATTGTTGTTCTGTAAGACCATAATGAAAGCGCAATTTTTGTTTTTCTTCTAAACGAATACGATATTGAGATTTTTTACTAGGGCGTAGTTGGTTTCTAAGATCGTTTCCAGCTCTAGGGTTTTTAGTAGTTAGTCCCGGTAAAGCCCCCAGACGACGTATTTTTTTGAAACGAGGCCCTCTGTAACGCGACATAAAGACTCCTTATGAAGTTGCATAAACCTAAATGAAATTAAACTAAACTAAATTATAAATAGAATATAAATTTTAAATTAAATAATAAATTAATCGAAATTTATTGAAGTATTGTACTACAAAGAATAATTCGAAAGAATAATTAGATGAATTGTATCAATATCCCGGCCTTAATATATTATATAATATAAAACTATTAAATGCTAAAAACTCTTAAATAATATTATTTATAATTATTAAATAATATATTAAAATAATAATAAGAATATAAAAAAATTTAAGGGTTCTTTTCTTGATTGATTTGTTCTACATAGATCAAACCTTCTCCTATTTTTTTTTAATTGGAAGTTCTTATGAGATAATATATGGGTGCCCCTTTTGGAAAAGGGGAAGAAGCCTTATCAACTACGGAAAAAATCAAACATATGGAGAAAAGCCAGCTATCGGAGTCGAACCGATGACCATCGCATTACAAATGCGATGCTCTAACCTCTGAGCTAAGCGGGCTCACATAACATAAATTCTAGACACATAGGAATTTAGTAAACTACTGGAATCTTAGCTATTAACTGTTCATTCTTAACTCTTCACAATTAATATGAATCTATTAACTATATAATAGAATTTTAAATAAATATTGGATATTATAGAATAAAATAATTAATATATTAATATAGCAATATATAATTTCGATCCATTTATTATAGCAAATATATGATTATCAATAATCAATATCTTTATTAGCTTAATTAGATAGTAAGATTTTTTTTTGAATTCAAAATTCTTTTTTTTACTATTCTATTTTACTAATCTAATTCTATTTCTTTTATAAATAAAAATATTATTTTATTAATATTAAAATAAACTATTAATTAAATTACATTTTTATTACATAATTAACATAAAATAATTTATATAAAATAATTTAATTAAATTAGCAATTAAATTTCTATAACCTACTAAAATTAATTAGAATCTTATTCTATAAGATTCTATATATATTAATGTATAATTAATACATATTAGATGCATTATAATATTAATATTCGAAAAAATTAAATTTTTTTTTAATTAAAAAAAAAAAAAAGAATTATTAGTTATGGCTATTAAAATTATTAATATTATATTAAATAAATTGACTTTTAGTTATTTTTAGTTTGGAAAGATAAGAGCTAAGATAAAAACAAAAGAATCGACCGTTCAAGTATTCAAAATTTCACGCTAACAACGATATAAATTAGGGGAATATATATATATAATATGTATTAAGCAGAATTATAAATATACATTTATAATATAATAATAGTATAGTATTAAGTATGATATATATATCATAGTATATAGATGATATATATCGATCAATATTGTATATTGAATTAATGAATTCAATAGAACCATCATAATCTAAATGAAAGAAAAAGTAAAACGTTATCGGGATGAGATCCTAATCACAAAGAAAAAAGGGGATATGGCGAAATTGGTAGACGCTACGGACTTAATTGGATTGAGCCTTGGTATGGAAACCTACCGAGTGATAACTTTCAAATTCAGAGAAACCCTGGAATTAAAAATGGGCAATCCTGAGCCAAATCCGGTTTTATGAAAACAAACAAGGGTTCAAAAAGCAATAATAAAAAAGTAAAGGATAGGTGCAGAGACTCAATGGAAGTTTTTCTAACAAATGGAGTTGTCTTCTTTGCGTTAGTAAAGGAATCCTTTCATCGAAACTCCAGAAAGGATGAAGAATAAATGTATATACGTACTGAAATACTATCTCCAAATGATTAATGACAAACCGAATCCGTATTTCTTTTAATTTTCATGAAAATTAAAAGAATTCTTGTGAATCAATTCTAAGTTGAAAAAAGATATCGAATATTCATTGATCAAATCATTTACTCCAACAAAATCTGATAGATTTTTTGAAGAATTTATTAATCGGAGGAGAATAAAGATAGAGTCCCATTCTACATGTCAATATCGACAACAATGAAATTTATAGTAAGAGGAAAATCCGTCGACCTGAAAAATCGTGAGGGTTCAAGTCCCTCTATCCCCAAAAAGGCCTATTTGATTCCCTAATTATTTATCCTATCCGCTCAATTCGTTAGCGGTTTAAAATTCGTTCTGTTTATCGTTCATTCGAATTGGATCTGAGTGGAAATTTTTTTCTTATCGCAAAATTTGTGATATATATGAAAAACGTGCAAATGAATATCTTTGAGAAAGGAATCCTAATATTAAATTTGAATAATTCATTTAATTATTCGTACTTTACTGAAACTTACAAAGTCTTTTTTTTTTTTTGAAGATCCAAGAAATTCCATCGGGATATGGATAATACTTTGTAATCCCCCTTTCGTCTTTCTTTTTAATTGACATAGAACCAAGTCTTCCATTAAAATGAGGATGATGCGTCATCAATGGTCGGGATAGCTCAGCTGGTAGAGCAGAGGACTGAAAATCCTCGTGTCACCAGTTCAAATCTGGTTCCTGGCACACGAGCAATTGGTATGAGTCTCTATTCTACAAATTAATTGATATGGGTCAACATACATATTCATTGAATAGTATAAATCATGATGCATATTTATCCATCTAAGTATCTGGGGATGTACTTATTCTATCGTTAGAATAGTTAAAGATGAGTAAAGAGTATATATATATAAAGTATGTAAAAAAAAAAATGTTAAGACTTCATACATATTCCAAAAGGTAAATTAGTTGGTTGAAAGACCTAAAAGTATAGTCTATGGGAGTTGAAGAGCGCAAATAGCCAAGATTCATCTCATATACAGTACAAATCGAATCGGATCCCCTTTCATTTCTTTCTATTTTCTTTTCATATTCTATTTCTTCATTTCCTCTTATGTGACTTTCTGGAGTCCCATCTAAATGACGCGCGCGGTACATAGTTCGGCATCATGTACTCTTTGAGTTTTAGCCTATTGACTGGGTTCATTCCCACAAAAATATCTTCAAAATAAAA